GAAAATCAATAAAATTATTGGATAATTGGTTTATATGAATCCTATTCGGTTGAGACCAAAAGTAAAAATGACATTCCCATAAATTTACAAGGTAATATTTCCATTTCTTCATCAGAAGGGGAGTTCCTTTTGAAGACAAAATGGATTTTCCTTGATATCTGAAATAATGCACGAAAGGATCCTTGAACAACCATGGGTTGGTATGAAAATCATTACCAAAAACTACTAAAAAATGTTCTATTTTTGCATAAAAATGTGTTTGATCAAGAAAAGCTCTAGAAGATGTTGATCGTAAATGAGAAGATTGTTTACGGAGATAAACTAATATGGATTCCAATTCATATACATAAAAATTATATAGGAACAGGAAGAATCTTTGATTCTCTTTTGAAAAAAAGAAATGCATTTTCGTTTTTTGAGTAATACGACTATTCCAATTATGATACTCGTAGAGAAAGAATCTTAATAAGTGTAAAAAGGGGGCATCTTGTATCCAACAGCGAAGGGTTTGAACCAATAGTTCCAGATGGATAGGATAGGGTATTAGTATATCTAATACATGATTTAAATGTGATAATTTATCCTCTAAAAAAGGAAATATGGAATGAATTGATCGTAAATGAATAGATTTGGCTATTTCTTTACCCTCTAGGGAAGATACTAATCGGAGTGAGAATGGAATTTCCACAATGACTGCAAACCCCTCTGATATCATTTGAGAATACAAATTTTTATTATGCCCAACAAATTTATTTTGATTAGAATCATTAGCCAAAATAAAAAAATGCTTCTGTTGATACATTCGAGTAATTAAACGTTTAACAATTAGTGAACTATATTTATTGTCATAACCTATATTTTTCATAGGCTCATAAGGAATCGATTTATTTAACCCATAATCATGAGCAAGTGCAAAAATGTATTCCTGAAAGAGAAGTGGATATAGGAAGTCTCGTTCTCTAGATCTATCTATCTTTAAATATCCTTGTAATTCCTCCATTTAAAATTCGATTAAAACCAAAGCAGGGGATTTCTTGGGCCATCAAATGATACTATAGTACGATACAGTCAAAACAAGGTATCAAAGTCATATAGTAAAAAAAGAATACATACCTTGGAGATGATTAATCAACGGATTCTCTCTTTTTCCATCCAATCCAATTGGTTTTTGTTCGTTATAAGATACTTAGATGGTTAGAAATCCTTTATTTTTGCAAACCGATCGCTCTTTTGACTTTAGATTTTGTTTTTCAATATACTGTTTCTTCTACACATTCGTCTCCACTCAGGGATATATTTAATAGTTAGGATTCATAAAAAAAGTGGAGAATCCACTTATTATTTAAGGTTATTTCATAACCTTTTCCCGCACCAGGGACTAATATATTTCTAACATATAATTAGATCGGGAATTATTCTAATTAAGAACAGAAGCTCGTTGCTTTTTTTGTTTCCCAATAATTTGAGCCTTTCGGCTCTATCCATTTATTCACTCGATCCAGCCATGAATTCATTTTTTGTGCCGCTCTAAGAATTAAAAAGAATATTTTGTACCGATCCCATAAGGATTAAGTACTCTTATCTTAGAGTATTGATACGACATGCTGTTTTTTCCATTCGTTCTCTCTCAGGATCAGTCGTGGTCTTACAAACTCTACCAGCGGTATGGACGAATCCGTTGCTTCATCCAAATGTGTAAAAAATTCTAGCCGCACTTAAAAGCCGAATACTCTACCGTTGAGTTAGCAACCCCCAAAAGGAATTATGGTGCGTAGATACGATCGGAATAAACAAAAAAAGAGATTGGATTGCACAACCCAATCAAAAAATATATTTTTTTTTAATGAACAGATCTAATTAAAATATAAGAAATTCCCAACCCGATAAAGATATAAATGTAATGTATGGATCGCCCTTTTTTCTTTCTTTATAATTCCATTTTTCAATTTTTTGTTTATTCAGAAGAGCCTTGTTTTAATCGAATCCAAGGAACCCATCACTTACATAAAGTAAAAAACCTTATAGGGCCGGGATAAATGGATCCATTTATCCACGATCAATTATATTTGTTGAATACACTATTGTCAATATGAACGTTGAGAAGACAAAAAAAATGCAAATCATTATAAATCATTATATATTATAATAATATATATATTATATAACAAAATTTTTAGAAAAATTCTATTTATTATTTAATAATTATTATTTACTTTATAATTCTATTAAATTTAATTCTATTAAATTAATTGTTATATTGTTATGTTAAATTAATTGTTATATTGTTATGTTAGTTATATATAATAATATTACATAAATCATAAATATATAATAATATTACATACATAGTATATTCATCATTATGAATTATTAATAGGCAATAGCAATAGCTAAGATTCTAGCAGTTTACTAAAGTCCTATGCACAGCACACTTTATTTTATGTCAGCCTGCTTAGCTCAGAGGTTAGAGCATCGCATTTGTAATGCGATGGTCATCGGT